AGGAAGACGAATAACCCCTCGCAGAAACATTTGTTCCCTTCATTTATATTTATCCGTTCTATTTCACGTTTACTTTTGGATAGGATCTAGCCGAAGTGAATTTTAGTAGAATAAAATGCATTTTATGACATTTCAATCTGACAATAGCAACATAATAACATCACCACAATTTTGATAAAAAAAACAACAAAAGAAGGGGTCAAGTCAAATAGTCTTCTTCAAAATCTACATACTATGGCTAGGAATGTGGTACTAAGGAATTCCCGGCATCTCGTAGAAAAAGAGTATAAACAAACAAAAGGCTTTTTAGAATTTCATTTTTTATCATAGATAATCATATCATAATTACTAAAAAGAATTTGGTTCTTTTTACAAATTTGATGTTGATAAATCCGCGAGTCTAGAAATTCATTTCGGACAATTGAACCTTCTCGAACTGTTTCTTTTTAAGAACCAAAAAGATTTGTGCCAAAATAACAGATGCGAAGAAGAACAAAAGGCCTTGTACACGTAATGGATCTTGAAGTACTATTTCTGCATCTCCCTGACCAAATCCGCCCACATTAGGATTACTTGTCAACGGTTGATCCAATTTGATAGATTCGCCTTCTGAAATAAGAAGTTCTGGCCCCCGAGGGATAATATCAACCACTTGACGTCCATCCGATGTATCCGCTATGGTTATTTCGTATCCCCCCTTTTCTTTTCGTAGGATTTTGCTTACTATACCTGATGCTGTAGCATTATAAACTGTATTGTTACTCTTGCTCCCGTCAGGATAAATCTGGCCCCTTCCCCTGTTTCCGCCTACGTAAATAGGATATTTTAAGAAGTGAATGTCTTTCTTAGTAGCGGGGTCGGGGGAAAGAATAGGAAAGGTTATTTCACTATATTTCTGACCAGGAACAGGGCCTATGACAAGAATATTTTTTTGATTGGGGCGATAGCTCTGAAAAGACAGATTGCCCATATTTTCTTTTATCTCGGGGGAAATACGATCGGGAGGGGCTAATTCAAAACCCTCTGGTAAAATAAGAACAGCCCCCACATTCAAAGCGCCTTTTTTACCATTAGCAAGAACTTGTTTCAGTTGCATATCATAAGGAATTCGAACAACTGCTTCAAATACAGTATCGGGAAGTACCGCTTGCGGAACCTCAATATCGACCGGTTTATTAGCTAAATGGCAATTGGCGCATACAATACGTCCAGTCGCTTCTCGTGGATTTTCATAACCCTGCTGTGCAAAAATGGGATATGCATTTGAAATGGATGTACGAGTTATGATATATATCATGAGCGATACGGAAATAGATCGAGTAATCTGTTCCTTTATCCAAGAAAAAGTATTTCTAGTTTGCATGGTCCAAGCATTGATCCCAAAAATTTCTACAATAAATTGGGGTAGGTCACTAATGGAGTTTCCTATCCACGATTCTGTTATTTACTGGAATAATTTGACTGGATTAATAGAAATGAATTTCTATTTTTATAGGAATATAGGAGGAATCCGCGGGATGGCTAGAAATATCAAGCGATTTTCAACGCTTTGCTTATATACAACTGCAAAGTAAGAAACATTCTAATTGGATTAGTTAGATAATTTTTCAGTCATTCATTGAATGATAAATCACTACAAGTGACGGAGATACGCGATTTAAATAACGGAAAATCCAATATTTGAAAATTGTATCTACAATGACTGGAAAAGTGGAAACAAGGCCAGATATAATTTGATCATTCTGAACAAATCCAAAATCCTTGTAGACAAAGCCAATCAGCAGTTCCCAACCATGCGGCGAATGAAATCCGATACACAAATCAGTTAATAAAAGAAGAGAAAAAGCTTTTATTGTGTCACTTAAGTTATATAGGAATTCCTGAGCCCAAGAGTTAAGAATAAAAAGTTCTTTATTACCCAAAATAGAATAACCACTTAGAATAATGAAACAGATTATATTTGTCGAGAAGTTCAAAATCGTATGAATACGACCCTCGTTGTGTATCTTGATTAATTGGATTGTTTCTTTGTGAATTCCTATACCAAGGTTTTGTAGATGTGTCTCCGAGTATTCCTTGATCATTTCCTCTAACAAGAGAAGTTCCTCTAATTCTATAAATTTTTCTAGAATACTCTTTTCTTCAATATCATTCAAAAAAGTTTCGGATTGCCTAGTATTACACCAATTAGTAACCCAAGATTCCAGACTTTTTTGAAATGAGAAAGAAATCCACCAGGGCAAAAATACTATAGATGCAAGATATAAAAGAGGAGTAAATGCTTTCTTTTTTGCCATTTTTCACTGTGAATTGTTAATGAACCCATCTCATCCGTCGACTCTATGTAATCTAATATTTCTCTCACGCATCAGTTCTATTAAAAGTCTCAATTCCAACAAGTAAAAAGGGGGGAATTTCCTTATTTAGAAATGGTTGATTATGAGATATTTCAATTTTTTCTTATTTTTTTTTTTATTGAATTGAGTTGTGTATATTTCGATACATATAAAAGATCCCCAAAAGAGTTTTTTTATACTTGTTCCATATATGTCTGCTTTGACTCGAATGAATGTTCTGAAGAAACCTCGATTAAGTTATGTTATATATGTTATAGAATGATTCTTGCGTTTTTGCCCTTCTGCTGAGAAAGCATTCATTTCTCGGCTCATTTCTTAAAATACTTCAATTGGTACACGCAAGAAATAGGCCAATTCAGCAGCTTTTTGTTCCATTTCCCGTGGAGTAAAATTATCATCAGTACGAGTCAATGGAATGGCTCCCTGGCCTCTGATATCCATATAAAGGACACGCCGAGCATAAATACCCTCTTTAACTTCTATTCTGATGGACTGAATATCTTTTATAAAAAATCGGAGGAAGACCCGACGATTTTTTCCAGGAAATCCCCAACGAAAGATACACACTATTCCGTCTTTTCTATCAAATCGATCATAACCACTACCTACATTCCACGAAATTGTGCACCACAAATAGGAGCTAATAAAAAGACCCGCGATCCCATAGAAAGACATCACAATTCCTTGTGGAAAAAAAACTATTTGCTGAGACGGAAATAAAGATATCAAATTTCTACCAAGATAACTCGAGGTTCCAACCAACAAGAATCCTAATGAACCTAAAAAAAGGATAACAGCCCAGCAGAAATTACTTGTTTTTCGAGCCCCCGTTATAGGTTCTATCCATATATGTTCTGATCGACAACTCATACTTTATCCAGTTACTTTTTTTTATTGAGAGAATACCCCAAATGAATTTGACTTTAGTCCGTTTGTTTCCGAAGTAACCCGCATCAACTAGTACTAGTTTGATGTGAACCTTTAGGAGTAATTCATTAAATTGGTTAGATCTAAACTAATAACATACCCTTCGTATGATCTCACTAAAGATAGCCACATGCATATAGATAGACCAACTTTACAGTTCAGCCATCCGCCGATTCGGGTCTATTTGAAAATCGCTAGAATATAGTATTTTCTGGAGACATAAGAGTTTTTCGGCGGAAGCCGCTTATACCAATTTGTCTAAATGGATATCTGTGTTATGATACAAGCGTAAATTTTGAAAAAAAAAAATAGATGAGAGTTTGTGCCATCGGCTCTAAACAATCTTGTTTTTTTGAACATGAAGAAATAAAGAAGCCATTGCGATTGCCGGAAATACTAGGCCTACTAAAGGGACCAAAACAGAGGGAAAGTTAAGAGTTGTCATAGAATGGGTACCTCGATTTACTATTTGTACCTGTTATTTTTATTTAGATTTTATATTTATAATATAAAGATATCTTATTATATATAAAGAATAAAGATATCTTATTATAATTTGATAATTCTAAATTGGAATTATTATTACTTTTTACTTTACTTAATATCTATTCTATTAAGTATAGATATAAGTATATATCTAAGTGAGTATATAATGTAGTTTTTCATTTCATCTTTCTACATGAAAGATTTGAAAGGATATGGATAAAGATTTGAAAGGATATGGATGCGATATTATTTTATTTATTTTTTTGCTCTTGTCTTCGAATTTCATTTACTAAGCACTTAAAAAGAAATTAGATTCTATTTATATTGAAGGGTTTGTTAGAATGCCATCCAGCAGGGATTCTTAGTAAAAATAAGATTATCGTAAGATATAGAAAGATAAAAAATTCTATATTTTCTATATTTTATAGATTAGATTTTAATTTAATTATATATGACGAGAAGAAGATATTTTTTATTTGCCTAATTTCACGAAAATAAGAATTTCATCTTTTATCTTGTTGATAGAGGCTTCTTGATCAATAATCAGAAATATAGAAAAAAGAGGCAGATTTTCTATTTTCTGTGACTTTTGATTCTTTGATACAATTAGATCTTATGTCAACAAAGACAACCCTATTCGTCTAATTTTGATTCAAAGGAAAGAAAGTGTGGAGTTGAAATAACTCACTCAGAACGCTTTTTAAAGGATTACGTGGTACGATTAGATCGAATAAGCCCTTCTGGAATAAATACTCAGACGCTTGTGAACCGTCGGGTACTGTTTTATTCAATGTTTGTTCAATTACTCTTTTACCCGCAAAGGCAATGTAGGCATTGGGTTCGGCAATAATGATATCCCCCAACATACCAAAACTAGCTGTCACCCCACCGGTAGTAGGAGATGTAAGGATTGGTACATAGAATAACTTTTTATTTGATTGATAATCATATAAAGCAGAAGATATTTTAGCCATTTGCATCAAGCTCAAACTTCCTTCTTGCATGCGTGCCCCTCCAGAAGCACACACTATAATAAGAGGTAGAAATTCTTTAGTAGCGTATTCAATCAAACGGGTAATTTTCTCCCCCACTACGGATCCCATACTACCCCCCATAAACTGAAAATCCATAACCGCAATTGATACGGTAATACCGTTTAGTTGCCCTATGCCTGTTTGAACAGCCTCGGTTAATCCTGTTTTTCTTTGATAAGAATCGATACGCTTTTTA